CGATTATGTAATTCCAAAAGCGCAGGGCGGGGTCCGCACCCAGGTCCGCAGGAGTTTGAGCATTTAAGCTCTCCAGGTGGCGAGCTACGTCAAAACTGCTGTGTGATGGAGGAAGGGATAAGTTATGTAACTGAAAGCAATGATCGATCAAGGGTTCTCCCTTGTTAAGCAAGAGCTCATGGCTATCGACTGGATCCGCTTTGAGACTTTCTAAGCCAAAGAATTCATAGGGGCTGTATCGACAGGCTCAATTTCCCTCTTCGTCGGCTTACCAAATAAGCACGCCAAAAATGCTTTTCATGGCATAAAGCATGCCCTCAGAGCCCCCCGCTAACGCAGCATCAGTGGTGCTACGACTTTTTAAGGGAAGAAGGTTGGTTACCGGCTATACTAAGACCGCTTTTCCCCCGAAAAGAGATGACGAAGGCCATGATAGAGATGTGCAGACAGGGCTAAGGCAGTAATCTCTAAGGAGATTGGGATGAGCTTTGATGAATAAAAGACGAATTGGTCGAAAGAGGGATAGATGAAGCAAATCAAAGGAATTTTCAGACAAAGAAGAGAAAAAAGGAAGACTATAGTGGCTAGGAAAGCTCCGGCTATTCTATTGAAAATGGGAAAGGTCGAAGTAAGCTGCGGCTTATAAATAGGAAGATGAGGAGATAAGGGTCGAAGGAGAGGCATGATAGACGCTTTTGGATCTTTCTTCGCTCTTCTCGCGGAGCGGCATACCGGAAAAAAAGGATAGATAACTATGGGCAGGAAGGGGGTCAGTACTTGGTCCCTCTCCCTTAGCCTCTTTCCACTTCCGTCGTTCAGGAAGAAAAACTTCGCCTAATTCTTTTGAATCCCTTCCCTCTTTCCCCCCCACTAACTAAGACGGTTAGGACCACTGAACAAACTTGGTTGACGAACATAGTTTATGCGCTGCTAATGTAGCGGCTTGTCGAGCATTTGAAAAAGTCACACCATCCATTTCAAATGGGATTTGTCCCGTGGACACACGAGCAATCCAACCCGTAGGATTTCCTTTTCCTCTTCCCATTCTGACTTCAGTTGGTTTCGCGGTAATAGGGAGATCTGCGAGAACTCTTACCCATATCTTTCCATTTCTTCGGAATTGTCCGCTCATAGAACGATGGAAGTGTCCTACTATAGCGCGACGTGCTGCTTCAATGGCTCGATATGAAAGACGACCAGCTCTACAACTTTGAGTGCCATATCTTCCAAAAGCAAGTTGTGTACCATCTGCTTTGCAAGCCCTACTAGATCTGCCTTTACGAGATTTCTTATATTTCGTACGTTTCGGATATAGCACGTCCTCTTTCTTTTTGACTATATGAAATCCACACTTTGACACCTGAGATTCCGTAACGAGTAGATACTTCTGCAGGAGCATAATCTATTTTCTGGTGAAATACATTACAAGATGTTTTTCTATACTTTCCGCATTTCGTTCTAGCTATTTCTGCACCTTCTGATCGACCTGAACAAGATATACGGATCCCCTCCACGCCCTTTTTCATTCCTAATGGAATATCTTTCACTATTTGACAAAAAATGGAACGAAATGATCTGCTTTTCTTCCTCGGTTGAAAAGAGATATCTTGAGCAATCAGAGAAGCGCTTTGATAAAGAGATTTGATCTTGACCGAGTAAATTAAGGTATTAGTTGCCGTTCTATTAGACAAGAAGGATCGAGATTTTCTCACTTCGTTCAAATAAGAGTTGTACCCGTACGGAATTCTTCTCTTTCTCAGTATGATCTCCATCATCATCTCTATTCCCTTTCTCAATTCTCCTATACCACCTAGGTCTATGAATTTCTCTATCAATCTTCTCTTTACCTTATCCTTAGTTATGAGATTCCAGTTTGCCCTTAATTGACGTAGGACTAGTTCCCGGGCATAGTCAAAAAGAAGGTTCTTATCGACCCCAAGCCCATCCCTTGGAAAGAAAAAGGTAGCACCGAAGAAAGGAAAGAGGGAGATGCTTCTTTTTTTTCTTCCCAGATGATTCGCTTCGCGAATGAAGTGAGTAAAGGTCAACCTCTTTTTGTCTTCGGTCACAGAGCTGGTCGCAAAAATAGCGAAACGTATTCTCTTATCTAAGCCTCTTCCCTGTGCATTAAGTCCGCCCATCGTAGATGGTTCAACCACGCCCGGTGCCACGAAATGATTGAGAACTGCGACGGGATCGAAATGCATTTTCTTCTTTCTATTCAATAAGTATTGCATGACCGAATAATTCAAGGAAGGGCGCACTGCGGAGACGGTCCTTCTAAGTCTATACCTCGTCGGGCGGCTGTCGTAGGCGGACTTTTTTTTCTTAAAGAAGTTGAATAACTTCCTTTTTCTTAAAGACTTGTCCTTTTTCATCAGTATCAGGAAGGATACGTCATTTATATGCCTGGCGTATTTCGGGTGCTTGACCCCGCTGGCCCGAAGTAATTTAGAAAGATTCTTCTTGATCCGGTCTCCTTCCGGCCTTCTTTTCTTGTCCATCTTAGGCGGGATTCCGCGCCTGATCGACTCCACTCTTTTCCCTGCCCCCCGGCCTCTCACTTCCTTTCCTTCTTCTTTTGTACCCTCCCTTGAATGAAGACAGCTGATCGGCCCGACTTTACGAAATGTACACCACCAGCCCTTCACTTTCTTTCTGAGTCTGGATCTTGCGCGTCTTTTCCGTCTTTTCCGTCCTTTTTGTCGATGGGGAAGAAAGAAATGAATGAATTTTCTTTTGGGAAAGTGTATAATAATACACCTACCGAGACGAAAGCCAAAGGTCCGTCTCGTAGGTGGACGTATCGAAGCGAAATAAGATCTCAGATTGACATCTTGATAGACTGATTTACCATAATAATAAATAGAGTCAATGCGGACTCTGTGCTGTGGGAAAAGGCCCTTCTTTCTTGCTTGATAGTCCTTCCATTCACCAGCGCAGACTCAAAGTGCTCTCCGAACCGTGCAGGATAGTCACCCATCACACGGCTCTCAAAACCAACCAGTGGTAGACCGCCGGGGACAAAGTCAAAGCCTTTGATCCTTTGCCCCATACTTTGAGATGGTCCTCCCCGCCGATCCAGCAGTGAGGCTGCTCGTGATAGGCTTAGCTTTAAACCGCTATCCTTCGGTTCGGATAAGTCAAGTCCCTTCGGTCAGTTCGCTCAGGTGGTCTTCCCTTATCTTCCCTAAGGTTCAGACTGGTTCTGCTTTGGTTTGAAAAAGGAGCACCGGCCGAGCGCCCTGAATGAATAAGAAATTGACAGCAGAGGTAATTGCTCTTATTCGACCGACTGGAAGCTAAGAAGATGTCGATTACAGACCGGAGGTTGGTAAGAACTGAGGGACAATGCCCCCCTAACCTAAGTGGGCCTACCCGCAAAGCAAGTGCTACTTGATCGGGCGGGGGGCGCTTTGCTTTCGTGCAAGGCCCTCGCAGCAGGAAGAGGTAGTTCTCGAAAGGAAAGGCCCTTTCTTTGGATAGGCTTCCAAACCTGCCGCAGCCTTCTGCCTTTCGCACTTCTTAGTCAAGGCCAAAGGTCCTTATTGAAGCCTAGCGAAGGAGCAAGAAAACGATAAGGCGCCTTAACTAAGATTATAATCTAAATAGAAGGCCTTTCTTTCTTTCTCAAAGTCAACTCCCTTCTTGCTTTAGAAAGATTGCAGCTAGCGTCCTTGATTAATATAATAGAAAGTTAAGGCTCTTCTCCTCTTCTACGAATCTACAACTCTCTTTACTGAGCGAGACTCCATCCATATCCCCACGTCTCCTTCTGCTTTCCAGGCCATTTCTTTGACAAACTAGACCCCACATAGCTTTCGGTCTTAATCAAGATAGGTCAAGGGCGCGTCGGAAGGGTCGGTAGCTGCTTAGTCTCATCCGAGAGTCTAATCTCCTTCTACTAATTTGATTCAAAGAAAGTACGAAAGAAGGCAGCGGAGGCATGTGATTTAGGCTCCTTCCCTTCCACTGCATAGCAGCGGTAGCAGGTAGTACTCGCCCTCTGTCCCACGCATCTAATTAGCTCGCGTGGTTCACCGCTTCCACCGAAAAGTCTCATTTCTTGAAGCGGAGCATAGTGAGCTTTAGGCGCCGAGCGAGAAAGGTCTCTTCTTTCCTTTCGCTTTATTCACTGATCTGAAAGTGAGCACTTCTTTTATTATTGATTCCAGGGGCTTAGGCCTTCTTGAATTCAGTCTCTCCGAACCGAGCACCTCAGATCAGGCTAGGCCTCTCCAGCGGAGCTGGGCGCCGGGGCCCTGGATGCACTCGCGATTGGCACATAGGGCAGTGCTTGCCCGGCTTTCTCGGCCAGCTATCCTGCACCTCGCGTTCATGATATCTACATTCCACTCTGCCCCGGAGACAGGGTCGAAGCACGCCCGCCCAGTGTGCTTCTTTCACGACATGCTCTGGTCCCGGCTGTCTTCCAGTGGTCTTCTAGCCTTAGAAGAAGTCGTGTCCGTCCCGGACATCCGCAAGGTCCTCCCACTACTTTTTTCTTTCAAATCTGGGACAAACTCACGGGTAAGGCTGAGCCATTCGGTGACTTTTGCGGTCGCCCTCACTGAACCAACTTGAATCTGAACTACGATTCTGATCAAGTCTTACCGAAATTGGATTTCCTTTTCGTGCCATATGCGCTTAAACCTTATTTAGATTTCCTTTGAGATTCCCGGTCCAATAATGCTATCTCGAAGGTCGCTCTTCCCGGGGTGGAAGAAGAAGAAGAGGAGGTCTCGCAGGATGCCATTTGGGCTGCAGCAGACGCTGAACAAAATGAGTGGCAAAACCTCCTTTCGTCCAAGGAGTGGCAGTCAACAGATCGCCATTTCGCGATCTGCGAACAAAAGGTGGCCGCCATTTTTGAGAAAAGTCTTTCAAACTAGTTGTAGGGAAACCTTAGCCTGAACATAACGGGGGAAGAGGGATTAACGTCGACTTCTTCGACATGCACCGCTTCGACTCAAATAAAGAGAGATTAAATCATCTCAAGGCGGTCTTTGAATGTGTCGGAAACCCTCGAAGTCAGATCTGGCGTGAAATCCAGGGATAGATTGAAAGCTAAAAGGGCTGGGACGAAGCCTGTTGAGAATGAAAGACAGAAAGACTCACTAAATCCAGGGCACTCCTACTAGTTGTAAAAAAAGAAATCTGTACCAGGTAAAGAGAACCTCCACTCCAACCTTGGGAAAAGAGGTTTTTCAATCCAATATTACACATATCCATAAACATCTATCCTTCCGTCATAAGGCATAAAGAAAGAAAGCGACTCCAACTTCCTTTTATCTGAAAGCGATGACGGGATAGTTTTTTGAGAATGTCTGGTTCTTCCGCGAATAGACTCTTAGGCTAAGATAGGTTGGGATCCCAACCTTTGAAAGAGTGGTTTGGCTCTCTCAATACAGCTTCTCGAGTTTTCAAGCTGAACAGCCTTCTGTAATGAGCTTGAATCCTTCGTTGACTCGAAGTCTGATTTTCACTTTGTGAATCGCGAGGGATTGCTCTTTTCAAAAAGTGGAAATCAAAAAAGAGCTCCTTCCGGCTATACTATAGCTGGACAGTCTCGGTCTTAGTTCAGTTTGAATCCGAAGTCGAGGAGGCAATCAGAGCTAAACAAGAGTCTTTCTCTTTTACTTACTGTCCGAAAGTGGCTTTGTGCACTGGCTTACAACCTTATACCAGCTAGTCTTAGAGTGGGAGATTGAAAAGGCGGCTTCGTCCTTATTTAGTAAAAGTCAAGGCTCAACCCAAGTCTTACAGGGGAAGGATCAAAGTCAAAGAGGTAGAAAAAGTTCAACTCTGCGGGTCAAGTCAGCATCAAAGAAAGCGGATTGAAAGATTGCGGAAGATGCACAGTCAACCGGAAGAGGGCTAAGTGATGTTCAAGTCCATCCGTCAGTCGTAGCACTAGAGCCGCCAACGATCACTCTACTAAGAGAATAGCAGTCACCGCCGATAGCAGCAGCCAGAAAGATGATAAGAAAGCCATTTCTTCAATGAGATCAGAATCAGCCTTCAAATCAAAGTCGTCCATTCTCGGAGTTCTTGATTGCTTAGGTCTGACAGTTGGTCATCCAGCCCGCTTAGACGAGAGGGTTGAGAGCTCGTGATGGAAGAAGATATGGCTTTGCCATCTTTCATTCCAAGGAGCCGAATCGGCAGCTCCGCGGAAGGGTATACACTCTCCCTACCCTTTTATGCTATTGTCAGAGATTTCTACTTGGCTACTGAATGAAATTCTTTCAAGTCCGCGGCTCGACTCCGTGAAAGAATTAGCCCGTGGGTCAGCAGCGATATGTTTTTCTTCCCGTTCACTCCCTCTTTGACCTTGACCATGGGTAGCTGGCTTGATGATTGATTTCGATGAGTTCCACCCGTCTATCGTTGGACGGATCCCTTTTGCCCTCTTTTTGAAGCAAGAATGGAATCTAGTGATTGGCAAAGGAGTTCATTCCCCAGTTAGGGTAGGAGAACTGAGCTAGCTTTAGATCGGATTACGGCGGATTCCGAATAGGTTGGCTCTGGGGAACCTATTCATGTAGAGGCGGGATTCAGAGTGGGGTCAGCTGCTATAGAAGAGGCGGGAAAGGCTACTTTGTCAAGGAAAGACCTTCAACGGCCTACTTTCTTTAATAAAAATGCACGTTTGGGTTGCGGTGCCGGAGACTGTATAAATGGTAGAATTTCCCCCCAAAAGAGCCTTAGGAGAGAGGAAGGAATGGTTATTAGGCTTCTTGTCTCTCCTCTCCCATCCTCTCTATTCAACTCTCAGCAAGAGCTATTACTTGGGCAAGAAGCCTTCTGAAAGTCTAGTTTTGTCTCAAATTTATCCCCTACTTCTCATAGGCTTTCATTGATATGATAGGATCGGCGTCTAAGTCGATGCATACAGAAGACCAAGTACGAAGAACTCCCTTACTGATGGCCTACGCAATTTCTTTCCCAAAAGGAGTGAAAAGAATGAGACACGGAATCGAGGATCTAGTCCAATGCTTTCGCTTCAGCTAAAGAAGGAAGAGTCAGTTATGTGCCCGGGAAGATGAGTTTACCGCTCTTCCATATAGATTACTCTTTAAGGTCTTGATTTGACAGGAGGTTGACTGGGCGACTCTTTATGATTCCCTCCGGTAAGAACAATGAAGACGGATCTACCAGCATTTGGAAGACAAGAAGTGCAAATATTAGTTAATGATCCTCACAACGAATCCGTTGTCCCCCCGGAGATATTTTTGTAGAAAAGAAAGGTCTATGTCATGGGCCCTATTCTCTATTTGCCAGGCTAAGGTCAGTCTCTTTCATCTCTTTCTTCTTTTTTTACATTGAACAGGGATTTGACCGACTCGCACACGGGCAGCGCTCCCGAAGCGAGAAAGGGGATTGGCTTGAAGCGGGCGCTGCGTCAACAACATTCCAGAACATTCCAGGTCTCTCGAATGCCTATTCAGAGGGATACGGGACAGAGCAACTCGAAGTAAAGTGTTCTAGTTAGACCAGTTGGATTATGAAAGTAAAAAAGACTGATTCCAGTAAGGAGTTCCTATTTCTATTCTCAGTGGGGCCCGGCTATGTGATCAGATTTTCTTTGGCTATTGGGGCTACGGACCGGATGTCGCCTTATCTCATGTACTTGAAAAATAGAGCGAAGAGGGGCATCACGGCGACTTTTTGGTCTTGTCTCATTCCACGAATCCTAAAAAGGGGAGAAGAGGCAACTGCCGCGTACCACACCCACGCCGCTTTCCTCACTTCTCTTTGTTAGTAGAGGTTCGATCTAATTGAAATATTCTATGACGGGATCCCCGGCTCATCGCAAGGCAGTTGCAGCAGCCTCTCGATATACATATTAGTCGGCTTACTTTTCATAATTGCTGAACTGAACATAACTGCTCCATCTTCTCCTTAATAGCTGGGATTCCCCAAAAGAAAGGAAAAGCTTGAGCTCTCTCTATCATCAATCGACTGCAAAAGCGTAGATTCTTAGTCGAGATTTGCACTCTTCAACCGCGGCTTGGATAACGAGAAGGGGAATCTGCTTTTCACATTTATATAGACCCTAATAACTATCTAAGCTCGACTTTATGCTAGTACTTGATCGATCGGTGAAGTCCTCTTATTGGAAATTGGAATAAGCCATCAATGCCACACTTCCTGCTCTAACCGCGCCCAACCGCTACCAGCCATCAGAACAATCCGGACGGAAGAATCCTTTCTCTTTCTTCAGATCACCTCCGGGAGAGGAAAAGCTAAGCAAGGAAGGTCAATATCGTAATTACATCTTCCTAAAAGAAAAGGATTTGCGTAAAAAGATTTCCACCACAACGGGAAGTAAGGCAGCCTTTAGCTACCCGGGTTACCGAACCTAGAGAACAAGGGAGAGCAACTAGCGAACCAGCAATTCTAGTATTACGTAGCACAATCACATTCTCTGTCTCCAAGTACTCCCTTTCTAGATGTCCATGTAGGAGTGCGGATAATGTAAGGCATAGTCAGTCAGATAGTCTCGAGTAAGGCATAGGTGAGAGGGAGAGAGCTATGAATAGGGAAAAGGTAGGTCAGATTAGGCCCATTATAGCCCAGGGGCGAACGAAGGGAATAGGGACATGTCTCCAACCAGGTAAAGAGTAGAGGAAGTCTGAAGTAAGGCATAGAGAGAGCTTCCTTATTATCTCACATCCTTTAACTACTATAAACCAATAGGAGAGCGCAGTGAGCCTACATCCGGCGAAAGCGATATAAAGGTAAGGTGCTTTCTCCCCATTGACCGAGTGAAGTAAGAGCAGGCATAGCACGGTGTCCCGAAGGTCATAGGTGCATGTCTTCCTCCAATCCTCGAGTCCTGTCCAATTAGCCCAAGGAGAAGGGAGAGAGTAGAGGCTGTTGAGTTAAGGTATAGATAGAGGTTGGTCTGTCCGACTGCTTTATTAGAGAATAGATGTTACCAGTGGGACAAGTAGATGTAAAGGATTCCCGTGTAGGTGCATCTTCTCAATCCAGTGTAGTTGCTGAATCTCAAAATGATAGGAGCTTGTATTCTTGTATTGATATAAGACCAAATCCCCTTCTTCTATTCCTTAGCCTTTCCAAGTAAATACCTACTGCTAAAGAGGCTTAGCTCAATTCCGTCTATCCGCATTCTAGACTCAAAAGAGAAGAGTCTCAAGGCAAAGTATTGGTCTTATGAACCCTCGAAAAGCCTCTACTTCTCAGACAGTGGTCGGGCTAAGCAGGCACTCTTGTCTATGTAGTCTTCCTAGCATGGTATTAGTATATGCCGATCCCCTAACTGAGAGCAGGAACTGATTGTAAGGCGTGTGCAAAGAAAGAACTAAAAGGAGGGCCTTCCCTCAATCGCTTTCGGCTTAGATAAAAATTGCCACCTCCCTCCTGTCTTTACTTGACAGATATGAACTAATTTCTTCTAGATGGACTTGAACTCCACCATAGGTCCCTTTGCTTTGAATTGACTCCTTGGCTTAGACACTCTGACGACTAGGCTTGTCTAAGGCTAAGGCGCGAGAGTGAGAGGAAATCTAAGACTGTAGTGAGAGAATCCTCGCCTTTCTTCCTATTCTTTTTTGTCTAATTCAATTCATCTGCACCTTCAAAGAGCTATTTGTCCTAAGAGAAGAGTGTATTCGATTCTTCAAGTGCCAGAGTTGAGCCAATCCAATATAATGGGTGCTCCTAGCATACGTTCCAGCTCAATTGCTAAGGTAAGAAGAACTTCGAGAAAATAAGAAGAAAGAAGAGGCGCGTACTGAACTAAAGAAGATAGAAGGCCCTTTACGCATCTACCAGTAGGAAGGTAAGATAGCAAGCGGAAGACGTTCATTGAATGGATGTGCTGATCGAAAGGCTGGCCTATCTCAGTAATAGCCGACAGGTCAATAGAATTAGGAGACAGAGGACGGTAGAAGATTTCAGCAGCAGATGGTTAAAGTTAGAGAGAAAGCCCAAAAGCTATCATATTAGCGAAAGTCTTTTCTTAGGTGATTCGCCAAGTCAAGGCAAAATGAGACTTATGCAGACATCTAATTCCAATCAAGTAGGTAAGCTCTGTCAAAGCTAAGCTCAAGCCAGAATCTCACTTATTTATAAATCGAGAAAGCCGGCAGGAAAGAACTCCTCGAGTGAAGGGCAAGTCAACCATTTCAACCATTTCTGGGCATTGTTCTAAACCATCTGGCATAGACACATCTGCTCTTCCTTCTACTTATGACTTTCATTTCAGATTGAAAACTATTCCCTTCTTTTGGGAATTCCCTAAAGAGCAGGCCTACCACTTCTTCTTTCTCAAGGAAGGCATCTTGGTAGTTCAAGAAAGGCCCTTATGGCCCTAATCAATGGCGCAATCTCTCTTATCTGCTTTCGATTGGAAGTCAGACTGAGAGAAAGAAGTAGTAGGACCTCCTATCTTACCTGTCTTAGGACATGCTTCCTCTTTTACCGGCTTATTTGAAATCTTTCTCTGAGAAGGAGAATCCTGTCCTTATTATTTCTCGCATGAGAGTTCTATTTCCGGGTCGGGCTACATGCACAAAAGAGACTAATAAGTAGTTGTAGTTGAAGCGGGACGGGCTATTTCTCATATTAGTAGGTTCCGAACGGATTCCATAGCAGTCTATCTTGGCGGTCTTAGGAGTGAATTAGTACTCCTTTATTCTACCTCTCCCTACGGCTATTAGAAAGACCCCTAACCCCTCGATTCCGCTTCTCTACCTACATGTAGTTTAAGCATAGGACGGTGGGAAAGCTTCTTTAGAGTAGTCAAAATCACATAATAAGATCAGTTCTCCGAATGACTAAGCTCATCTATCTATACTTTTGAAATGGAATATGGGTCTCGTCCTCTTAATCACATAAGATCAGATCCCCTTTTTCATCGAGATTCTGGTAGTTGGGAAGTACGGGCAATTGACTTCGTCTCTCGTAGAAGATCTCACATAGATTCTTCGTCTTGCGCTCAATCCGGGGAAGAAGCGGGGTCGGATTTTCTCACCTTCTTAAAAGCCTTTGAACCTTTATTTCTCCTCTTTCCTTTATAAGCCGGAATTCGTTGGCTTACTCGTGCCTTCCTTTAATATAGATAGATTGCCTCCTTCCTCAAAGTCAAAGGCAGTTAGTCATTGCCTTACTCAGTGACTCTAAAACCAACCCTTCTCTAGTAGCAGTCCCAGGTGCTTACGAACCTTGACTCCTTTTGCTTTTCGGGATCACCGAGCGATTTGAAGTAGATTAGATCTTCGAGCCGCTGAATTCTTTCCTTTATCCTGCTTTGAGTAGGACTTTGCCTGCTATTCCATAAAAAAGGATCGGTACTTTCTTCCATTTGCCTTTTTCTCCTCAGCTTTATAATAGATCACTACGGCACGGAGGACTACGACCCATTCCCCTTTTTTCTTTGCCTGTCTAGCGCTTCGCCCCTGGCCCCTGCATCTTATTCAGACTAGGGCTGATTTCTCTACGGGTCTCTAATTCGGCATATCCGCTTTCATATCGAAAGAGAAAGAGGAAAGTAGTCTTACCGCTTTTATCCTTGGATCCTTAACCTGGTTGACTTTATTTTATGATAGCCATTCTATCTTGGAAGAATTAATTGCCCCCCTTATTTCCCATCTCAAACTGAAAGGTAGTGAACTTTTCCTTTGAGCTAATTACAGGGTGGAAAGGGAAGCACTCTTACGAATGAGTAGTTCCTGTAGTTGATACTTGAGACAAGGAGCTAACCTTCGTATAGAGCACTCGTTCTTGTCAATGGTCAGAGCTCGTGCAGTAAGTATAGAAGCGTGATTTGGCAGGAAGTTCAGTAGGTGAAGAAGTCCCAGCACGAAGCGAAGCCAAGCGAACTACCTGACTCCGGACTGGACACCCAAGCATAAGAACCAATCTCCGGGTAGCTAAGCCCGAAGCGAATCTCTTTTACCCTTGCATTAGCTGACACGCATCGAAGACTAGGAAGAGATTTCAGCTCGAGAAAGAGGTCTTAGCTGCACGGAAGTAGCCCTTCTTCCAAGAGCTCCTATGATGGCACTTGCCCTCTTTCCGAGTTGGATTTCCCATCTCGTTATCAAGTCCAGTTCCGCTCGACCAAGGGGATGGGAAAAGCGACTACTTCGATCAATGGGAGGCGTCTCAGTTCGCTTCCGCTTACAAAGAAGAATAGAAAGACAAAGGAATAGAAGAAAGAGAAAGTCAATCTCCCAGGCAGTTTCTTAGTTCTTCCATCGGGAGAGCTCACCTAAAGTCAGATCGAGCTGGGCAGGGCCTAGGAGCGAACCTGCGCGGGCTATCGTGGAATAGATAGAGCTTGCTTTAGTTCTCCCGGGAAGATGCCCAGGAAAAGAATAAAGGAAAGCCTACCAGCGGGCTAAATCTGTGCTCTTTGAAGACAGATGTGATCCTTCTTTTTGGCTATCCTTGACAGGTCTTAGAATAAGGTAGTTGAAGTTCCCGCCTTTCTTAGGCCGATCGATTCGCTCCCTCTTTCTTTGGCTTTCCGTTGAGCACATCTGATTCGTCTGTCCGTCTTTTCACAGAAGTCATTCCCTTGGCTTTTTCCCTTAAAGAAGGCAAAGCAAGCCTGCAAAGAAGTTCTCAATGTGCCTTCCCTAATGTTCCCGCTACGAATTAGTAAATCTACAATCTCTCCAGCTAATTCCGAAGGCTATAAAGCAAAAGACCCGCGGAACTAAAGTCTCAAATTGAAGAAGATTTGCTTTCTAGCTTTAAAGCTGAAGCTGAAGGCTCGTCTTTCTTATTCAAGCAGAAGTCCCTCGGAACCAGGGCGAGATAACGAAATCCATTCTGTTATAAAATATATGGACTTGCTTAGCTGTAGAGAGACTTTTGAATCTCATCTTGATGAAGAAGGCTAAGCTCTCAACCATCTCTTCAAAGCCCAGGCTAACCTTAAAGGTAGAGATCATTTCATTTCCCATTTGAAGGTCCGCTAAGAGCCAAAACTAGAATCTTCGATGGATTTCCTTCTGCGAAAGGTTTGACTATTTGTCTAAAGCTCAAGCAAGAAGAAAATCTGCTGCTAACAAAGGTAGCCGATTATTCTTATTCTAAGCAGAAGAATGGAAAGCTCAGATCTAACTGAATTCTTTATGAGCAAGTGAACTAAGGACCTCTTTCTTCGCTTTCGGGAAGAGGGATCAATGAATTCGTCCAAGCCTTTCACTTCAACCAGTCTTTAGATGAGAAGAAGGAAGGCCAGCTAGCGAGACTTTCTAAGATAGATCGGCTAGAAGAACGAATTCATCATCAGTTAGAGCAGACAGAAGTGAAGGACTTGCTTACCCATTGAATAGTCAATTAAGAAGATCTGACCGCGAGAACTAGCTTCTATGGGAAAGAGAGCATATTGACTCCCGATAGGAAGGGAGGGAAAAAAGTATATACAAGCAGTCCATAGTAGTAGCCTTCCGATCTAAGACCGATAACTAACTAGAGGCTTACCTCTACTCTTCCCCAAATTTCTTGGTCTTCAAGATTCTTCCTATTCCGAAAGCCATAAAAAGTGGGCTATCTAAAGGCCGAGTTCCCATCAAAGCAAGCTTTAGCTTTTCCACTGAAGTCGAAAAGAAGAAAGAGCAGAGGGGCAAAGATTGACTATTCAATGGCCGGCCCATAAGGAAGAAATGGATCAAGATCCCATCCCGGAGCACTCAAACTTTTCTCTTATCTCGTCCTTGCCCTATTCTATTGGCTTTAACCGAGGTAAAGAAAGAAAAAGGCTGACTAAGGCCGTCGACGACCGAAGAGAGGAGAGAAGGAAATATTGATCCTGAACGAGAGGCTAGCAAAGAAGGCTTTCTAGAGAGAATTCCTGCTGCAAAAAATGGATCTTCCCTTATCTTATTTGAATCAGCTCCCTTGATCATAGGAATCGTAAGATGACCTCTTCCAGGTTGTGGCACAAATTGGTGCTGTGAATAATTCGGCGAAAGTCGGGTCCGGCTTACATGCTATGGTGAAGTACCAGGTATTCTACTTGAGCCACTGCTTGACCCAATTATAGATCAACGTGCGTTCCAGGATTTCCCGTTCTCCAGCAAAGACCAACTCATCGGGGATCAGCCTTAGTTCTTTAGGTCTGAGTTCCCGTCTGAGCCTCTCAACTAATAGTTTCTTAAGATAGGGATTGATGGGTTGGGGGCTTCGAAGAGGCAATCCATAATCTCTCCCATCGCGGAGAACGATGAGAAGAGTATAGACGAGATCTCACTCGGTAACCTGCACCAGCTAACCGAAATAAGACATTCGGATTAGACTTTCTTATATAGCCTAGCTGCGTGAGGCCCAGTGTCGATCTAACTGTGAGTAGAGCCCGTATTGATATCGGGGAGAGATCCTTTTGGATTCCTCTCACCCAATACTTCTTAGCGAACTCTAGGGGTCCATTAGAGGAAATTCATTATTTTCCCAACATTTCCTTAGACTTACCTGCCATCGACAATTACTATGTCATCACCGAGCACCGCATAACGGGTGAAAGGCCGGTTCTGAGGAAGAGTTGGAAGAGTTCACTCAGTCGCCAACCACAAAAAAGAGTGGTGTGACGGTGAGAAAAGAGTCCAAGAGCCGTAATAAGCCGTTGACCAGCCTCAAAACTTACAAGGGAAGGTCTCCTAACCATAGCCCAAAATGAGTTGAGGCCCAAGGTCCCATTAACAATAGACGAAGCCAATGTTGAAATAAGAAGTCCATAAGAGTGTAAATGATCACCAAAGGCCACCGATCCGTCGCTGATTTAAGGTCAAAGGAATAAATATCCATTGGTCTATAAACAAACGGGGGAGCTTCTTGCTTAAACGTACCGTCTTGTGGTATGCGGTCTAATACCTCCATAGCCCAATCATGTACTGGGCGGAGGAGTCGTTGCTTAAGGTAATTACCAATGGCACCTCCTCTTTCCCGCTCCTTCAACCACTGACGCCAACCTACCAGGCCAGATATGGACGCCCTAGCCACGCTCGAAAAACCGAGTCTGAGGCATCTCTCGTAAGTCTCTAGGTCTTCATTACAAGCCTGTGTGGTATACCGGGTTCTTTCATGTCTCTAGTTAGGTTGAGGCTTACCTTGCTTTTACTGAACTTTACTTAAGATTAAAGATAGGGGCCGGGCGGGCAGTGAAGGAGTAGACAGCGGGCGAGCTGCAAGCACCTTATATAGGGCGTTAAGCACCTATCTTACTAAGAAAGGGGCAAGCCAAAACCTACTACTCAAAAGTGGCTACTAAGGCGAGTGAGAGAGGGAAGAGGGGAGATGATAGTCCTTAAGCCATGAAAGTTATGCCCCAGACGAAAGACCAAGCGGGAAGATAGGCTTGGTGAAGAGTTGTAGAAGGCAATTCAGAATCGTATTAATTAATAATAGGCTATGATTAACCTGTTTACAAACTTTATTGAGCGGTACCCTATCTACTCATGGCGGGGACTGTTTGAAGAGTCCCGGAGGTTGAAGGGGCTCTTGAGCAGAACTTCTTTAGTCTCCTCTGGTTACCTTTCATGTGAAGTAGGTCTTGCAATGGCTGCTCATTTCGTAAAACAAGTCTATGCACTGGTTAAGGGTTCAGGCTTGTTATTTACAGTTCTCTATCTTAAGCAATGTAGTCTTGCTTTGCAGCACTATTACGGGCAAGATGTGCAAGGTAAGCACAACTACCCGGTCAGTGTGTCGCTTACGCGATCAGGTATTCCCCGGTCCGGTTCGTCACCGTCACTGTATTTTATTACTTTATTAAAGTAATTAGTAGGAGGGGTAGGTCCTGGGGCAGTATAAGTGATCAAGGGCTAGTAACTCATATCACGGGTTCACTAATACCAAAGAATAAGGAAAGAACCCCTGCAAACTGTCGTGACAAAAGTGAATCAGCTCTATGCTTAAGACATGCAAGTCCTGGAAAGAGGAAGGCGAGACTTCGAGGTCGTTTTTGACGGGCCTTCCTTAGCTAAAGCACTCAAAGTCATTTCTATCGATAGGCGAAGTTCACGATTCCAGTTTTTGAGACCCCGTTATTAAGCTAAATGGGAAATGGGCCCATATGGAGGTTCAAGTTTCACCTTTTCGAGATGGGTCAGTAAGAGGCGAATAGAATCTCAAGTTCTCCATGTGCGGTACTCCTCTTCCGGCTTGGGAAAGCTAGCAAGGGCCTTGGGTAAAGAGAGTGACGTGCTAGGCCCCTTCCTTCAATATGCTTGGTTGCTTATTGCCTCGATGTGATCCTGGTCATTTCCTCAACGTATGACTCCAATCTGAGACTGCAAGCAACTAGACCTTGAGCATAGGTCCCCGGCGCTAGAAAGAAAGGCGGGCGGCATTCAGAAGGGGAAGGAGCACAAGCAGGACTTCCAGGAGCATAGCCAATTCCAATTATCGAGGCGAAGCCTGTGAGGCCGGTCTACCTTAGTCTCATTTAGTCGATCAATCCCGGTGGAGCTCCAATGGACACAATCGACCGTACTTTATCATAGTGACCCAGAAGAGGTGAAAGATAAGTCTAATATGACGAAAAGAAAGCTCAAATTCGAGGAGTCTGGGGCGAAGCATGTATGGAATGAAGCCAGTAAACGAAGTGATGGGACTGAGCTTAAACGAAAGAAGTCTTTGTCCTGACTTGCACACGAATTGAGGCCCTCATGAATTAAAAGGTTATAGGAATGCCGGCGGGGTCCTTCGGGAGTCACCACTTCCCATTTAGAGGGATGAGTAGGGGCTTAGGGATAGGGCCTTTGCCAAAAATGACTTTTTGGGACCTTCTCTTGGAATTGGGCGAGACTTCATCACTATGTCAGAGACAAAATGACCTACTTGAGATGGGTCTCATTAAAGGAAATAGCTGTGTGAACTTTTCCACCTAAGTGTGATACCGATTTCCTCAGGTCAGGGAAGCTTGTCCGGATGATAGCTAGTCAGCTAAAACTTATCTTGCTGCTTAGCTAGAAAGGTGGGGATAGACATATGAGATAGTTCGAACGAAGCTAGCCCTTTCGCTTCCACAAGAAATTCATGAAATGACGGAGGGATGGTATGGGGAAGAGATGATTGAATCAATTAACTCGGGTGAGAGCAGAGCTTTGGGATAGTAGAATAGAGGTAGGACTCCCGGATCCAGAGAGAAATTCCCTTTTCCTATTCACTATAGTACAATGCGCGCTACAACTTTTAGCCCTTTACGTCTAAGGGAAAAGGCTAGCGCGGCTCTGACTAACTGATGTAAAAAAGCCCTTCTTCATCCTATTAATAGGCTTTCCCCATTTTTTTTTATCGAAATAACCTCCTTCCCTGCTTTCCTATTGAAAGGGGATTCACAAAGAGAGAGCTTTTCTGTCCTAAAGTCAAGGTCTCAGCCGGCGCCTATTGAGGAAGAAGGAGCCCATCTCACTCAAGCAAGAAGAAAAGAGATCTTCTTTTTAGATGGTAAATGGAGTTCATTTTTTCATTCCAGCTGCCCCAGAAAAGAAAGAGATTCGAAGTCACTCGGCTAAGCCAGTTCCCTTTTTCCCGCCGCATCAGTCTTTCTTCGCCAAAAGAGCGGCGCATCCACATGACCATCTTTCTTTCTCTTCCAGCAAATCCCTTTCTGCCTGCCTCCAGCCCCGTCTCAAATATTCTGACTCTCTTTCTATGAAATTAATGGGATAGGCTTAAAGACAGAGAATCTCGATTGAGACTGAGAGTGATGCCCAATCACTGAGACTTTTTCTTTCATATTCCCTCCTTTTCTGATTCAATTAGCTAGTTAATCGGAGGGAGAAGATGCTTTTCCTCTCGCTTGAGCTTGGAAGTCATTAATCGCTATCTGAATGAAAGCCCCATTCTCCTATCTAAGTCTGTCCCTTTCTCTTCTGGCCCTCTATTCTATCTTCGTATGGAAGCAGATTGACTTGTGCATTTCGATTTCATTTATTTCCTAATGAGGTGAAAACGAAGGCTAGTCATATCAAGCTAAGCCTACGGTTCTTTCTTTACTGAAGGTGTCTCCGAAACTGCTCCTAAGGACGAGATCAATTCCTTCTCGTACCCTGCCCTAAAAAGGAGTCCTAACCTTTGTCTCCGGCTAGTCATGGCCTATGAAGGGCCTCTCTCTGTGGTCGGACCCATTGTACGTACGCATTATACCAGTATTTTTAAGCCGTGGAGCCCGTTATCCCTTCCCGCCCACTAGTTATAGCTTCCCTGCCACCAGTTAGTTTCAGGAGAGAAAGCCGTCCAGCTCCAGACTTAGTAAATGGTGAGGTCTTGATGAGAGATCCGATCCGCAAGTCAAGACAAGAAGTCATGGGAGTGAACTAATGCTCTACCTACGATCAAGTTTCAAATCCTTTCTGCCTATCGTCCACTGAGTCAACTCCCTGCTATCCATAGAGGGAGTGAAGAAATGCTGACTTTTGACTTCACCTTAGGCCAGAGAATCTCATTGATAGCTAATGCCCTGATCATCTACATCTACTAGGAGCTGAAAGAATGTCAAGACCAGGACTCTCTAGTTCATTCAGCTAGCTAGAAGAGTGAGTTGGAAATGCTTGCTAATGGGCCCGTCTTTCTTGCCAACTTTCTTCTCACTAGTCTTCCACTTGAAGTCCTTGATGATAGGTCCTCTGGTTATGGAGCTTGCTAGGCTTGTGCATTTGCTTACGAAGGTTAGATCAGGGCTCTTGGCTTGGAAAGAAAGACATAAAGCAAGGGAATCCGGTAATCTGACTTACTGCTACTAAGACTACTCCGTCTTAGAGCTAGGAGGCGCGGCTACCCTCGAAGGAAAGAAGAAATTGCTCTACACAGAGCGAGGACACTTACTGGCTGAATTAAGATCTTCTGATTTCGAAAACTTCCATTACCAGGCACATGACTTAAGCAGCAAGCCAAAGAAAGAATGGATTCGCTTACTCCGTACTATCCATATGTTGAAAGAGAATCTATCTATTTGAAGGAAGGGATGAAGTGACTCTCCTTATCAGCTCCGCTCCTATCCCGTCACTTGCTGGAACATCTCGCCTTTTCTTTAAACACAGAACTGAAGGAATCCTACTAGTGCTAGACGGAATGAAACTAGGACCTAACCTAATGGTAAACTGGGCTATACAAGCCCGGATGCTATTACATGTACTGCAGCCAAAGATCTCTTATCTTACGCCCCATCCTTACACCAAGAAAGGGACTTTCTTACTAGCCAGGAACTCTAAACTACTCCCTTCAAAAGGAAGCCAAGCCAATATTTTTGAGAATATTTTCTTTCTTGAAAAAAAAGAAATAAAACCTAGTAGGCTCGATATAGACCAATTACTAAAAGAGTCTGAAGGAAGACAGACGTTCGTCTATGTTATACTTAACTCCCTCCTACTGAAATAAGCTCTATTAAACAACTTCTAAACTGACTAAGAAATTTCGTGAGTAGCCTCAGATCTTGACTCATGTCAATTAAGAAAAAGCAGAAGAGAGGATTCGAGAATACCTCAGTCGCATTAATAGTCAACATTCTAAGTCCAGAATCTGGACCAATCTCTGGCTGTTATATCCAATGGATTCGGGGAGGTTACTTCTATAAAAAGCCACCTTCTACCCCTTTCCCTTCGGTCGAGCGGAGAAGTACAGTATATCAAGGCCTCGGACAATTCCATGGAAAAAGGGAGCTGGATCGAGACAAAGGAGAGAAGAAGGGGAAGCGTTCTCGCCTTAAGCCAAAGCCTTTCTCCACTCCAAGGCTGAGGATAGATATAGAATCAGAATCGGAGCATAGAGGATTTCTTCCTACCAAAGCCAAAATCCACCGGTCAAACTGGATCTTAGTTTTCTCGTCCGGGTGGACGCCTCTGCCCAGCATGAATGAGAAAGAAGGCTTATTTGGTCATCATCATTCAAGAGCTTACGGCCGAAAGCTTGGTTGGTCAGAGTCAAGACTAAAGGCCATCTCAGGACTTCTTGGTCGAATAGGTTGCTTCAGCTTTTTTCGGATAGCATCCATGGCATTGTGGAAAAACTACGATCCTATGTGTCAAGTATCCCCCGGTGACTGCGCAGCAATTCAAGAGAGAAAAGAAAGACTTTTCAGAAAGATCATCTCATGATAGATAAGAGAAGAAAAGTGCAGATACAAAGCGTATTTCGGGCCACTCCACCACTACAAAAGGGGAGGGTATACCACGCTTACCTATCCGACGGGGAAGCTACAGCCGGCAAAGCTTCAAAGTGGGGAATCAGAATAATAAGAAGTGTGCGCTAGGCTAGGAAAAGATGTAGATTAGCTTGAGCTGCACCAAGACAGAAGACTAGATGAATGCAGGAAGAAAGTGCACCTAACGGATGACTACCCAATCAAGTTCGCAAGCCTATACCCTGCTTGCCTTGAATTCCCTTACCTTTCGCCCGCCCAGGCTGTGGAGAAAGGATACTGCGGAGACGGAGAACCAAGCATCACTCGCGAGAGCATCCGCACAGACTGATGTGGATTAGCGATAGCCTAGCCCTAACTTCCTCCTATCCCACCGGGGGTCCCCTTGCCTTGGCAATTCTAGAATGTGAGGTGAGGTGGACTACTTCGCTCTCAATAACATTTCGTCTGTCCAGAGCAAAAGTGGAGAAGTTTATTTCACCCAAAAGAGGGATATTTTGTGTGAAAAAGGGGTATCCACCATATGGCCAACCCAGACTTTCCGTAAAGAAAAGACAGAAAAGAGAGAAAAAAGATAGATGAGATCTTATATTTTTGTAAGATATTTATATTTGAAAGGAAGCAGCTTTTATGAAGAAGGCAGTCTCTGTCAAGGATAAGGATAAAAGGTATTGCCGCTTTCTAGGATTCACAGCCTGAAATTCCTTGCCGCCCTCCGCTTTCTATAATGCTAGAAGCCTGACCCGAAAGGGGAATAGAAGGTGTTCACGAGCCTTATTATTGGAGCTCACACTTCTTGGGATAAGAAGGAGGACTCAGGCTAATTCAGTTCAAACTCAAGCTCAAATAGTATAGAGGCGCTAGGGCTAAAGGAAAGAGATAGAATGCAATGTAAGGGGCATAGGGCGAAATAGCTTGAGAGTGATGCCATTTCTTTGATCGGTGAAGCTAGCGGAAAAAATGAAGCTAGCAATGGGTCCTTTCCTTTAGGCTTTCGCCCAATCCTTTCAGCTACCAATAAATTAGTATTCTCGTGCTGATTCAATTGACTTATTCAATGCAAAACAGGAAAGATCTCATTTCCCTTATCTCAAGCTGTCATGCTTTAACTAGAGGGAAGTCTCAACTAGATAATCGGAGAAGAGTGAGCCCGGAGCGAAGGTAGGACTTCAAACCTAGCCTTTGATCTTGCATTTATGGGCTGCTCATGTTAAGAAAGAATAGGCCTAAAGCCCTTGTAGCGCTTTTGCCATCTTGTCTTCGCCCTTCCTCGATCAATTCTTTTATTACTTTGCCGGCGAGAGGCTTCAATACCCAAGAAATAGCCAAGGCCTTTCAGCAGCTAAGAAAGACCCATCACACCAAAGAGCAGGAGATCGAGATCTAAACTCCTAAGAAGACTGATTGAAAATGAATAGTGATCGCTGAGAGATTTCTTCTCCAACTACAGGGGTGTACTTATGGATGTTAGGAAAGGGCATTCTAATGCACAAAATGACTTCACTATCTGCTATCTCCTCTAATGAGAGAGATCCAATCAGCCGAACTTTGATGCTTATTTAGGGGGAGACTGGGGGCAAGCTAGTCTCTAAGCTTTCACATGGGACCCTTTCTTATATGTAGTTATTCAGGAGGGAGCGAAGCGGTGACAGTTCGTCAAGTATATTCGTCAGAGAAGAATGATCGATTCCATTCCTAATCGACTGAAGAGCCTAGGTCAGGAAGAAGACTGATTGGATTGATTAATTCATCACGGCTTCCAGCATTACTAATACGGGATCGATGGGTTAGGAACGAGTACCTATGCTGGTTTACCAAATATCATAAGAGAAGACGGAGAGAATCTATGCTCACTCCCCTTGGAATACTCCTGCAAGACCGAGCTCTCGGCCAAACCTTCCTCTACTTATCAGACTAAAGCAAGAAAGGAGGTCTTCTAGCCAATGTCTTTATCCATGTTGATAGACTGAACCTCAGAGTAGAGAATAGAGCTTTGCTAAACCAGCTTTCTTAGTCGATATACTGGCCTTCCATCTGATGAGTCAGAGATTCCAATCGCTCTATCGAAACCTATAAGCAGCGGGTAGGGACCTCTATTTCAATTCTCTTCTGTCAGCCTTCTTCCTTCAGTCCTTGGCTTTGGAAGAGAGTAGTCTTATGATGACCAGAAGCTCTTTTATTTACATCTTTTTGAACTTCCTTCACGATGTAATAGAGGTGGACTCGTCTTTCTCAACTTAAGCCCAACCCTTGATCCATTTTAGGATTTACCTATCTCCTCTTTTTTTTCATTCTTCTTTCTAAGAAAGAGCTGCCCCCCGCGGTATGCTCAAGACTCAGAAGATTGATTCGAAGCAAGTTCTAATCCCTAGAATCTAGAATTCCGTATTGTGCCCTAATTCTAGTGACCGTGGAATTCGCTCATCAACTCCAAAAGAGCAGGCAAGCTTTACGCGCCTGTAACCGGTCTTATTGTTCCGGCAAGAAAGAAGCCATTCCTTTCACCGAAAGCAGAAAGCTCACATTTTCTGTGCATCCTGATTTGAGGTCATGTCTGTTGACATAGGGTAAATCTCGATAGACTTTTCTTCCTTAGCACATAGGCGAGAATAATTCCTTATCGAAAGCCAGGAAATTCTTTCTATCTTCATAAAGAAGAGTGGAGTAGCTGACTATTGACTATCCTAATTCTTTTTATTCCGCGGCGGATAGTCTGCTCTTCCTGTCTATAAGGATGCAGCTTACCTTCCTTCCTGTCTGTGTTGGTAGTTTAGTCTCTAACGAGACCCTGGCGTACAACAGATCTTCTTAGTCTTTCATAGGCTCAATCGAGTAGAATAAAGAAGTCACAAAATCACATAAGAAAAGCAGACTTTCGTCTAAGGGGGGAGTGGCCGAGTGGTCAAAGGCGACAGACTGTAAATCTGTTGAAGTTTTTCTACGTAGGTTCGAATCCTACCTCTCCCACTTCTTCTCTTATTCTTGTTGCCAGGGGGTTGGTTGGGAGCAGGAGCAGTTCTTCCTTGAGCAGATGAAGATGGATGTACATTCCTCACTGGCTTGGGTTGATGAATCTACTCTGTCTAGCATGAAAGCCTCTTAAGGAAGTCCCAGAGGGGAGGGATGAGTCTTTCTTAATTGAAAGATAAGGCCTCTTTGAAAGGTAATTTCACTATGAGATCTACAATTCGAGTATCGCGGGAAAAAGACTTAGCGAGGCTACGAAAGATTAATTTGTAGGTGCTGGCCTAAACAAAGGCTTTCAACTATCTTGGATTAGAGTTCAAACCTTTAGGGTCCATGTCAGGAAGCATAGACCTACGTGAAAACTCCCAGCAAAGGATTTCTGGCATGTTCTGACCACCAAGGGAGGGCGGCAGGTTAGATCAGTTGAATAACTGGAAAGACTAGATTTGAGACTGATTTGAGGAGTACGAGGAAAGGAGGAAAGAGAAGATCAAAGTGCAGCCTTAAGAAGGACTTTTGGTACCGCGGTAATAAGCAAGGGATAAGAAAAGCATTAGATGCCGATCACATCCTTAGCCAACCAAGCAGTTGAGTGAACACCCACTTTTTTGAATTGCCTATTAGGAAAGTTCGGCTTGGGTGATATGAAATCCGATCCATCATGACAGGTACAAAGCCCAAAAAGGAAAGCAAGAACTACGAAAGAGAAAAGCAGCTATACTCAAATTGAATAGGCCTTGAGGTTGAAAGCCTTGGAACTTGAGCGAGCTCTGCCCACTTCCCACTCGACCCTTGAACCCGAAAGAAGAAGTCGTCTTGGTATTGGGTCCGCTCTTCTCCGATAGATTACATAGGGGTGGAACATGAGTCAAATGCTCGTTAATACCTTACTTTACTTTCAAATCTCGTTTTTCAATTCAGTTTATTGTGCTTTAACTAAAAAAAAGCTCACTGTATAAATTCTCTCATTGGGAGGAAATAGGGAGCATTCGGCTCTACCTCTCGCGGCAACCCATCGTCGTGGTCGAAGGTGGAAGATCAATGATGAACTTCTCAGAACGACCGCTAGGGCTCTTCTATTTTCTCTATAAATCGCATGTCGTTAGACCACCAGTCTTCTTGAAAGCAGACCACTTATAGCTAAAGGAGTGGAAAGCCAACTGGCCTGCTTAAGTTAAGAGGTAGAACCAAGAGTTCCTTTCGTTCAACATGGGAAGCCCCTCACGAGGATTGAATCATGAAGATTCGAATTGGGCCTTTTAGTTGGAAAGCTAGAAAATGTCTTTTTGACCAATCCGCTTCAGCTGGTGGAGGAAGCAAACCAAGATAGAATTACATTGAGCTAGTCCAGTTTGATAAAGATTTCCCATTTATGTCTATGCCCTCTGGAAAGTTTGGAAAGTTTTCGCCTATACGTAAAGGGCTAAACTATATGGGATCAAAAACATCATCTAGTTAGTTTCGTTTGGGGTACGGAAAGCCCAACCTTTCAGGTGCACAAAGACGCTATTCAAAAAGTAGTTCCATGAGTGCTTTTTCCCCGGTAAAGTCGCTCCTTGGGGAATTTCCCGCTTGAAAGCATCTCGGCCTACTTCTAGCATTAGAAAGTGTGAAAAGTATGATATGTTTTACCAAGATCTCGATGAGAAGTTTCATAGCTGGGATTCTCCCCTCAGAAATATCCCCTTCGCTAGGGTATTTCCTTTCATTGAAATGGTCTATCCCCTTTCTATGGATCTAATTCTCTTTCTGATGAAAGGAGGCGAGGAATCGTCCGCTCCCATTCAGTTCATGTGACGAATCTAAGATTGTTAGGTCCCGAATTCTGCGAACTACCGGATCTAGATCAAGAGCTCCATTACGTCGTACGATATATCGATCCGGAGAACTTACTTTCATTTCAATTCTAAGTCATCCATTCTGCTTCTATCTAAAGTGATGCTAGGCTGCTTCACAGAGGTGCGCTTCGCTAGGCCACATGATGAAGATCTTTTATTTAAGCTAACTACATGTCGAGGGCTTAAGCTCCGCTTGTGGTCACTCCTTCCTCCCTTCTTCCAATTCCAAAGAGCTTCAGATCTGATTCTAGATTACATACGCTATTCCATTCCGGCCCTCATTAGCTCTTCGCTTGCTTGTACAAAGAGCATGCCAGAGGGGGCTACTACGCTCCCCGCGCACTTACGCACCTGAGCTTTGCTACCGCTAGCAAGACTTACCTTACTTACAGTGAAAGAAGGCTACACAGTAAACTAAGCGAATAATAAAGTAGTTTACTAGCTTGCCAGTTCTGAAAAAGGGCAATCCATTAGATCAGGAAAGGAAGATGCATTCTCCTAAGAAAGAAGAAAGCAAGCGGTGCACTTAAATCGAAATAGGGTGAGAAAGAGAAAGAATGAAAGTCAAGTCAGAATGAAGGAATTCTGTCTTCCGGGAGACAATAGGTGGAGGGCCCTTCTTGGAAACGCCTGGAGTACCATTCTATGTGATAAGGGCGGACCCGGAGGGAGATCCATAGACCTTTCCTCTATGGATCCTGAAAGAGTACCCTTAGTCAGTTCTGGGTCAAAAGTGACTATGACTAGTTTGACCATATAGTTTGAGGGGACTCAAGGACAAGGTCGACTGGTTCTCGAGCTTCACAGTATAGAGGCTGATCATATCATCATATCAAAAGAAGAAAGAGGAATTCAAATCTATCGGCTTTCTTCCTATCGTAAAAGGCTTTGATGGCTAAACCTTTCTTCTTAGGGGGAGACCTTTTTGATAGGTTTGCTTAGCCAAAGACAAGAAGGTGAAGGAATTGTCATCCATAGACAGATCAAGAGTGGATTCGTTTACCTAATTCTTCTGAGAAATTAGGAGACCACCACGAAAAAGCCTTCAACTGCCTTTCTCGAATAGATCGTTTTCTTCAAAGCACATGTAATGTAGGTTCTGGAAAATTGTCCAACCTTGGCTCCTTTATCAAAATGGCCAGTTAATATGAGGAGTGCCTTTCTCTTGAGATCCAATCAATGTGTTGAGTCTACCATCTCTACCAGCTAGACTATCTTCATTCTTCTAATCAGAGCAAAAGCAGCATAGGTAGCACGAGTTGCCTTACGCTAGAAAGGAATGTCTTTCTCTTTCGGTTGTTTTGCTTCACGAGCTTCAGTCCTTCAAGATATGTTGATTGGATATCTTCACTTTCACTTTGTCTTGATTGTATGGGATAGAAATACATCCACTCAATAAGCCGATAAAGAAAAGCAGCAGTGAAAATGAAAAAAGCTTAATCTATATGCACCCAAGAGTCGTTCTCACTGGTCCGGAAAGGGACCGAAGGTGTCGGCGAATCGTCTGCTGTTCTCTTTTCAAGTCTCTCTTTCTTCCATGCACTAATCTATGCCACATGAGCGAGCTTTCTCCCTATTGATTGACTCCTTTACATACTTCCTTTTTTGACCGCAAAACTCTCACTAAGAACGAGTTGCTTTAGCAGCGAGCACTTCCCTCCAGGTCACTAGGACCCTCCTTATTCGCGTACTCATCTTAGATTTCATCCAGGATTTCCACTGGTATGGAATCCAGGAAATACCAGGTGCAAAGAGGCATCTTCATGCATACTCACGAGATCTGCCTTAGCCGATGGACGAGACTCTGGGTCTGGCGGTTTTGATGGTTCAGTTGGTCTATTGCTCCTAGGAAGCCAGCTTGAATTGCTCGCGGAAAAGAGTTAGAAGGGCGAAGACTATCTTCTGCACTTGACTACTATATAAGAGCGATGTCATTACTCAGACCAAGAGGGAGAGCAGCGCTTAGCCACCTCTGAGCTAAAAAAAAGAGGAAAGAAGGCCTAAACGGCCAAAAGACTTCGTTTTACCAACAGAAGAGCTTCTTGGGAGCATATCATATCCAAATGAGCATTTTCCATTAGCTTTCCATAGATTGACTGGCATTTGCCTCTCCTTCTTTTGTTTTAGGAGACAAAGCTCGTTCACAGGAGGCGGAGTTTCTTTCAGGTACAGGAGTTATGTTGTGCCACTATTTCGTTACATACGATATTTTCTCCATACCTCTCTTATCTGAATGGGACTTATGTTCTAGGTTGATTGCCCATTCTGCTCCTTTCTTCGGAGGGAGACAGGGTCAAGAAGATTGAAGGGATGGGGTGGAAGTCAATCCGCTAAGCCGCACAGAGCTGCTCTTCTTAATAAGGCATTTCTCCTCTGGGATACCTAGGATCTTCTGATCCAATTGCACGTCTTACGCACATAGTTAGACTCACCGGATAATCCTCGTATCGTCCTTCAAATATGGCTTTTGGACATGGCGATTCATGAAAATCTTTTTCCCTATGAAATTACTTGAAGAGCAGGTCCTCGAAAGGACCTCTTCCTAATGAATGATCAAAAAAAGCCCTACTTTCGTGACCCGACAATGTGTCCAAATCTTCTTTGCAATGGAAGCCAAATAAAAGAAGTTCTCCCATGGTCTTTACCACTAATCATCGCCGGATCCTTCCCCACTATAGTGAACAAGGGCTCAACTAAAGCATCTCTACGTGCTACGTGGGACTCAACCCATTATTGTATTGAGAGGCGGACTCGAAAGATATCAAAAAATTCTGACTTTTAACGCGCGTTTAGGACCCCGGACTCTACCATTACAGGGCCAGTCAACCCGGGTGTACACGCTCACATCATTAATAGTACCGCAGCTTTCCCGCTTCTTCCTTCTCTTTTTCATTATATATAACTTGAGACAAGAGTTGGTATTGATACCACGTAGTGAATGACATGAAGAAGGGCCAGGGCGAATTCGGAATCATAGATCGAATCAACTGAGAAGGAGGCTCCTTTCATTCAATAATCCTTCACCAGAAGTGTAGGCAAAGAGATCATAGTCTAATACGGATGAGACATGCGCCACTCCTTAGCTACTTGACTCTTTCGCCCTTACGCGTGGAAAGGTCAAAGCAGTCCTCGGAACCCTACTTGAATAAAGGCTTTCACCTCCGACTTAGCTAAGAGCAAGCAAGCTTCTACTTTCTCACTATGTATGATATTCTGACCTTCTTCTATCTCCTATCTCCACTTCAGGTGGGGGACAATGTTCACTCTTTTCAAAGCCTAGGACCGATCATTCATCAAAAGCATCTGCCTTTCTATCTTTTGGCTTGGGGCACTCTTTCAAGACGACTTCCTAAGATGATTTGCGGGTCGTGCTTAGGTTTTGGCATACCGAATGAATTCCCCTCCCCAGGGACTGAAATCGAGGACTGAAGCCAGCGAAGGTTCCACCTTTACTACTGGACTGCAAGCCTTCTTTCCGAGAGCAAAGCAAGCCCTAGCGGTGGGCTGTCTTCCTGCTTCCAACTCATTTCATCGACATAGTCAGAAGCATGACGCACGCACTTCAATTCGAAGAATCATCAGTTCAGTCTCGGAATCGTAATAATCTAATAAGGAATGATAGGCCAAACTAGTCTCACCGGAATCCGGGGAGGACTTCATAGGCTGAGGAAGAACTAGGCTAGATTGTAAGGCAAATCCCAGCAGTGTATTAATCTGCAGTTTCAGTCTTTCCCTTTCCATCGAGGGAACTTATTCAATCCGACGAGTTGAAACTCAGGCTCGAGCAGAATTCTAGCAGGATCAAAGCCGTTAACTCACGAGCGAAGCCAATAGCTGGACTTACCAAGGGGGTGCCGATCAGAATGGCAGGCTGGTCTGGCAAGGCCAACTTAATGGCGGTTTTGTTATATGATTTCAATGCGAAAGGCTGGAGTGGACTGAACAGCGCTGGACCCCTATCTCAATTTTTTATGTATCCTGGACGAAGTGCAAAGACTCCTTGTAACGTTAAAAAAGAGGAAAGGCTACGCGTAAAAAGGTTCAGATTGCTTACTGAGTTATGGCTACTAGTCATTCGGATTTCTCTTGACTCATGTCAGTATTCTGACTGGGCATTTAGAAATCCTATATCTCTGCTTTCGCTTTCGTACTTAACCGCTTCTCTCCTGAGTCCGATCTAGCCTCTATTGATTTAGAAGGTTGCAGACTCCTTTGATTTTTATGCAAAAAGAACTCCCCTGCCCCTAACCTTTCGCATGGGGAAAAAGAGGAGATATAATTAAGACCAATGAAAGCTGTCCAATCGCTTCAATCACTCCTATGTAAATTTGGCTGAGATCTTGCTACCACCTTGAGGCCTAACCATACTTTAGTTAGCATTTTTATATTCTCTGCATCCACACTTACTGACCTTTCCAATACCGATAGCTGCTCCAGCTAATGCAATTGTAGCAGCTCCTAAGGATAACGAATGGATTCTTTTGTGAATCGAACTCTTGGGTCAACTCTTATCTAAAAGTTCCCAATCCAATAAAGACCTTGGATTCTCAGCACACCATATTTTGAGAGCAAGAAACGGAACTAGACGAAAGCTCTCTTTCTCTTTATGTTATTCCTATCACTAGGAGTAGTAGCGCTAGCGGCGTAGAAGGAGAAAGTCGCTAAGCGCTAAGAAGCTATCTCGAGAGTTTCCTGCTGAGGGAAATTTCGATTGTTCTTAGCTTCGACTCCTAGTCTTCGACCACAGACTCGGAGATGGGTGAAGCAACTATGAACCTGCACCATCTTCTCAGGGAAGCAGTCAGGTACCATGCACGCTGAGGTTAACCTAAGACCCGAGCATTTGACTACCTCTTACAAGGACAAAGTTCTTGGTAAATCTAATCTCTCTCCTTTCTCTGTCACCAATACCCCTGGCCAAGATGCTAATGGAGCACTTACTGAGCTAGATGAGGATGTGGATTCGGACTCTTTTTCGGAAGAGGATCTGGTAAAGCCAATGCAAGTTGAAGAGGTTTAAGGAAGTTAGACAACCTCTGATTAACCTAAGAGTGGAAGAAAAAGGCCATCTAATAAAAGCATGGAGTGCTAGACGAGAAAGGTATTGACTCGCTCAGTAAGGTTGACCGTCTTGCATAATGGGGTTCAAACCCTCTGGAGAATTCCTGAGTCTCCTTTCTCCCTGGAGATATGGACTTGGGGAATGATTTCTACAAGGATTTACATACTCGAATATAAGAATAGGCTTTCGTTCGCGTAAAGAGTTTAGGCCATAGCATAGGACATGAAAGCGAAAGAATTGATCTCATACGATTGAGCTGCTAGAGGAATCGGCATCGCTACGAGCAAAACGTGGGATATTCGACCTTGGCCAGGCTGAGCATTGACCATGGTAAGGTAAAGATCTTTTCTCAAAATAGACGCGGAAAAAGCGGTAGCGCTACGGTCAAAGAAAAGAGGATATAAAGAAAAACTACTTAATGAGCCGAGAACGAGTGATCTGAACTACTTAAAGATGAAATAAGGTGGAAATACTTCGGCTACTTCTAGTCTCAGATAGCTTTTCCTACTAGGAATATGTACTGAAATGCAGATGGAAATGGGTCCTATCTATTGAGCCTAGTTCTTATCTAAAGGAAGCCTCGGGCGAAATCATTCTTCTTCTTCTATCGGCAATGACGGTCTACAAGGACCTATATATACTTGCGTGATAGGCCTATTATGGAGACTTTGATTGGGAAAGGGCCATGCCCTTATTCTCGAAATTAGACAGCAATTCCTTCTTAACCGAGAAGACCTATTCTATAGCAGTGAATCGGACCATATTATGACAGATATTCTGAAATGTGGGCTTCATAAATGTGCTCAAAAGATGAAAGAGAGAATGTATTCAATACATTTTCACAGAATTCACTTTTGCTTAGTATATAGCAGTCAGTTTCGGCCTTTATGACGGTCTTCACGATAGAAGCCTTTCTTTCCATGGACTTCGGCATAATAGTTCTTCTTCTCACTGCTTTGAAATCTTCTCACTATTGAATGAATCAAGGAGGGCAGTTCCAACCATAGTTTTCGACCTTCCTTAGGTTCTCCTTCTTCACTTCTCTTTCCCATCAAGCCTCTTCAAGGCAATGAAATTACTTAAGACCCTCTTCCTCTTAAGATCAAGACGACTGACGAAAGGGGGAGAAAGGACAGATCACCTGCCGCTCTGTAATCAAAGAAAACTATACCTGAAGAATGGGATAGAGATTGACCGGCAAAAAGCCATCTCTATCAATCTACGCTCATTGATGAGACGGCTACATAGAGAAGAAAGTATACCCTTTCCCTTTGTCACCCACTTAAAAGGTAAGAAAAGCTAGAAACTTTGGACTCAAGGTGGGATCGAGGATGAAAGAAAATAGCGAATGCACTTGTGGTTAAGACAGGTCCTGCATCTCCTACCTAATGCAATTGACCGACCCGCCATCTCTTTCGTTCAATAATGCCTTCGCTTCAAAAGGCTATTTACCAATAAGAATAAGAAAAAGACACTACCTTTTTGAACCGACCCAGTGATAGACCAACCACGCTCCTTTCCTTTCTCCGATCATAAAGTCCCCGGATCTCTTTTTCTTTCTCTTTCATCCCTCCCTGAACAGAATTAAGTAAGGGCCCGTTCTTTCTAATTCAAAAAAGAATGAAATAGGGGCGGGGCGCCCGAAGTGTCGAAGGCCTATGCTAAAGTCAGAAAGAAAGTACGTTAAGGTTACGAAGTAACTTTTTCGAACTATAAAGAAAGGGAGGCTAAGGGCTGACTTTGGTTGGTCAGCTGCTTAAGAAAAGCTTCAGTTATGAAATCGCTTAGCCCTTAATTAATTAAGTAGTAGTGAGGCGTCAGTACGGAGTTGCGTCAGCTGTAGATATAGACTAGGCTAAGGGACGGACTTCTGAACTTCTATTCTCTTTACTTACACCTTACACTTCCTTCCTTCTCCCCTTTACTCTGTCTTGTTCTCCGTGAACTCTGCCCCTTTCTTTATCTATGCAATTCTGAGAGAAAGATCGATGGTGAAATATCTTATTAGAAGAAAAGAGAGAAAGAGAATTCAGATTGGCAACCATGTATAGAAGAGAGGACTTTTAGATCTCCTTTCATGACGGGTCACTGAGTCTAGTCTAGTCCTTTCCTTCTTATATGAAGCCACGGCCGCAGGCAGAGGGGAACCTTTCATCTTAGAAGACACCGACCGTGGTAGAAGCAATGGAAGACAGGGCAAGGGCCGGAGAGAAGAGGTTTAGGCTTTGGCCGGAGAAAGGTGCCACGAGAACAGAATCAGTAGAAAGAGAAGTTCGTCTATGCTTTCTCTTCATTCATTCTCTCGGTTTTCAGCATTCAATAATTTAGTAGAAGAGATCAGAAAAGCTAGTTCATATCATCTCTCCTCGGATTGGTTTTTTCAGCATTCAATAATTCATTATTTGAGAGAGGTCGGATTTCCGATTAGAATCGAGAAGGTAGCGCCCAGTAGTACCCTAGCATTCGTGGAACGGAATTGTCCCGCTAGGGTCGGTCTCCGTTGCAGTAAGA